GAAGATTTAGCTTGTATGAATCGCTATTGGTTTGATACGAATAATGGCAGTCGTTTCAGTATGTTAAGGATACAGATGTATCCACAATTCATTTAGAGTTACTTAATAGCCTATTTCTTATACCATATCTCTATCCCGTGAAATTCTCGAGCCGAAAGATGGATGCATATGCTGTGTTTCATTTTGCTAAATGATATCAATTAAATGGTGTATCAATTCCATAAATTGGATATAGCAATAAATAAATCAGCAAAATTCTTTTATTTTAGATAGAAGAAACATTTCTTCTATCTAAAATAAAAGAATGTACCCTTCTATCCAAATCCAATTTGCATCGATAAAATAAATTCAAATTCCAGTAGTAGATGAATAATTGCAAATTTTTGTGTGTACGAGATTAGAATAACTTCAAAATAACTGACATAATTTTTTATTTTTCCTGATCAGAAAAATACATGAAAAAGAAAGGAGGTAGAAAAATTTTTGGATTTATGGTTAAAGAAGAAAAAGACGAAAACAGGGGTTCTGTTGAATTTCAAGTATTCAGTTTCACCAATAAGATACGGAGACTTGCTTCACATTTGGAATTACACAAAAAAGATTTTTCATCGGAAAGAGGTCTACGAAGACTTTTGGGAAAACGTCGACGTTTGCTGGCTTATTTGGCAAAGAAAAATAGAGTACGTTATAAGAAATTAATCAGTCAGTTGAATATTCGAGAGCAGTAATTTAATCGTTCGAATTTTTTTTTTCTTATTTTATTAGTAGTCTTATAGTAGTCTTAGATTTTGCATTTTGATGAGCCTCGTTTTGAGGAATTCATGGAATAATCCATTTTCATGGAATAATGAATTAAGGAAGAAAGGATATGAGTCTACCGCTTACAAGAAAAGATCTCATGATAGTCAATATGGGCCCTCAACACCCATCAATGCATGGTGTTCTTCGACTGATCGTTACTCTCGATGGTGAAGATGTTATTGATTGTGAACCCATATTAGGGTATTTACACAGAGGAATGGAAAAAATAGCGGAAAACCGAACTATTATACAATACTTACCTTATGTCACACGGTGGGATTATTTAGCTACTATGTTTACAGAAGCCATAACGGTAAATGCACCAGAATTCTTGGAGAATATTCAAATACCCCAAAGAGCCAGCTATATTAGGGTAATTATGTTAGAGTTGAGCCGTATAGCTTCTCACTTGTTATGGCTTGGGCCTTTTATGGCGGATCTCGGCGCACAGACTCCTTTTTTCTATATTTTTAGAGAGAGAGAATTAATATACGATCTTTTTGAAGCTGCTACAGGTATGCGAATGATGCACAATTACTTTCGCATCGGGGGCGTAGCCGCCGATCTACCTTATGGATGGATCGATAAATGTTTAGATTTCTGTGATTATTTTTTACGCGGAGTTGTTGAATATCAACAACTTATTACACAGAATCCCATTTTTTTAGAACGAGTTGAAGGAGTAGGTTTTATTAGCGGAGAAGAAGCAGTAAATTGGGGCTTATCGGGACCGATGTTACGAGCTTCTGGAATACAATGGGATCTTCGTAAAGTGGATCCTTATGAGTCTTATAACCAATTCGATTGGAAAGTCCAATGGCAAAAAGAAGGGGATTCATTAGCTCGCTTTTTAGTACGAATCGGTGAAATGAGGGAATCCATCAAAATTATTCAACAGGCTGTAGAGAAAATTCCTGGAGGACCTTACGAGAATTTAGAAGTCCGACGCTTTAAGAAAGCAAAGAATTCCGAATGGAATGATTTTGAATATCGATTTCTTGGTAAAAAACCTTCGCCCAATTTTGAATTGTCAAAGCAAGAGCTTTATGTCAGAGTGGAAGCTCCAAAAGGTGAATTAGGGATTTATCTGGTAGGAGATGATAGTCTTTTCCCCTGGAGATGGAAAATTCGTCCACCCGGTTTTATTAATTTGCAAATTCTTCCTCAGCTAGTTAAAAAAATGAAATTGGCTGATATCATGACGATATTAGGTAGTATAGATATCATTATGGGGGAAGTTGACCGTTGAAATGATAATAGATAGGGTAGAGGTAGAAACTATCAATTCTTTTTCGAAATCGGAATTATTAAAAGAAGTCTATGGACTGATATGGATTCTACCCATTTTGACCCTCCTATTGGGAATCACAATAGAGGTACTCGTAATTGTGTGGTTAGAAAGAGAAATATCTGCATCGATACAACAACGTATTGGTCCTGAATATGCTGGCCCCTTGGGACTGCTTCAAGCTATAGCAGATGGGACTAAGCTACTTTTTAAAGAGGATATCCTGCCATCCCGAGGAGATACTCCTTTATTTAGCATTGGACCCTCTATAGCAGTCATATCAATTTTATTAAGTTTTTTAGTTATCCCTTTGGGATATCATTTTGTTTTAGCCGATCTTAGTATTGGTGTTTTTTTATGGATTGCCATTTCAAGTATTGCTCCTATTGGTCTTCTTATGGCAGGATATAGCTCAAATAATAAATATTCTTTTTCAGGCGGTCTACGAGCTGCTGCTCAAGCCATTAGTTATGAAATACCATTAACTTTTTGTGTGCTAGCAATATCTCTACGTGTGATTCGTTAAAATAGGATCTTTTTCCTCTAAAATCCATTGAATATTTATCTTCCTTTTCTTATTCTGCATTCGGGTTGGTAAGTTAAACTAGATAGCTATATGAGTGAAACAAAACACCTTATTAATTTGTAGTAAAAAGAAAAAATCTCATTTCCTACGTACAAGAAAAAAGTTGAAGTAAACGTAAGCAGTGTAAACTCTTTACCCCAAGGTTGATATTTTTTAATTAGTCATCATATCTTGAAGCGGGCAAGAATAAAGGATTCGCGATATGGAATTCCTTTACTATAATATTCCTAGTTATTACTATAACTTATAATCATAAAAAGAATCCATCAAAAGTTAGTGAGGGGTTAGGAACACTAAAGTACATAAAGGATTTGTAATGGGGGAATCTAAAACATTATAGATTTTTCCTCATAAAAGGAATCAAAATAAGGACTTGAAATTGGTGGAAATAATCAAGTAGTACTTTCTTCAGATTCCGATCCAGAGTATGTTCCCATTCACTTGTTAAGGAAATGGCTATCAAGAACGAATTAACCCTTTATTCTTTTTTTCTTTTTAAGTACCCCTTCCCCGGAGAAAGAAGAATAGGACAAAAGATATGGAATGCAATACAAAAAAAATTTTATTAATTATTTCCTTCCTCTATCTATATTCATACAGAATTCCTCATAAACTAATGCCCAACTCTTTCCTTTTATTAATTCCTATAACGAGTGTTTTATTCCAAGATTAAGTTATTACTGAACAAAGAAAAATTCTCATTATATTATAAAGGATGAGATCAATTCGGAAGCGCTTTTTCTTATTCTAGCAGACGGAATTCCTTTGGTCTAATTTAGGACTTTCCAATCGATTTTATTTTATCTAATTCTATCTACGCCCCAGGGGATAAAACCGAAACGAAACAGTCCTTTCCTTTTTCTGATCATAGAGAAGCCGTATGAAGCTAAGGTTTCATGTACGGTTTTGGAATAGCGGTGAGAGCTGTGATGTTATCATCGACTATGATTATCTAATAGTTCAAGTACAGTTGATATAGTTGAAGCACAGTCAAAATATGGTTTTTTTGGATGGAATCTTTGGCGTCAGCCTATAGGTTTTTTGGTTTTTCTAATTTCTTCTTTGGCAGAATGTGAAAGATTACCTTTTGATTTACCAGAAGCGGAGGAAGAATTAGTAGCAGGTTACCAAACCGAATATTCTGGTATCAAATATGGTTTATTTTATCTTGTTTCTTACCTAAATTTATTAGTTTCCTCTTTATTTGTAACAGTTCTCTACTTAGGCGGGTGGAATTTCTCTATTCCCTATATATCCTTTTTTGAATTTTTCCAAATGAATAAGACAGTTGGAATTTTGGAAATGACAATGGGTATCTTTATTACATTAACTAAAGCTTATTTATTTCTCTTCATTTCTATCACAATAAGATGGACTTTACCCAGGATGAGAATGGATCAGTTATTAAATCTTGGATGGAAATTTCTTTTACCTATTTCTCTGGGCAATCTCTTATTAACAACCTCCTCCCAACTTGTTTCACTATAAATAAGATAATACAATAACAGTAAGAATATTTTCAACACAAAAGTTCTCTCAAACAAGAGAAAGAAACATACCTTTTTCTATAGATATTTAGAATATGTTCCCTATGGTAACTGGGTTCATGAGTTATGGTCAACAAACAATACGCGCTACAAGGTACATTGGTCAAAGTTTCATAACTACCTTATCCCACACAAATCGTTTACCTATAACGATTCACTACCCTTACGAAAAATCAATTACACCGGAGCGTTTCCGGGGGCGAATCCACTTTGAATTTGATAAATGTATTGCTTGTGAAGTATGTGTTCGCGTATGTCCGATAGATCTACCGCTTGTGGATTGGAGATTTGAAAAGGGTATAAAAAGGAAACAATTGCTTAATTATAGTATAGATTTCGGAGTTTGTATATTTTGTGGTAATTGTGTTGAGTACTGTCCGACAAGCTGTTTATCAATGACTGAAGAATATGAACTTTCTACTTATGATCGTCATGAATTGAATTACAATCAAATTGCTTTGAGTCGGTTACCAATCTCCATAATGGGAGATTACACAATTCAAACAATTAGGAATTCGACTCAAAGTAAAATAGACGAAGAAAAATCTTCAAATTCAAGAACGATTACTGATTACTAGACTAAGTTTTTTTATTTTTTGTTATAAAAATCCAATAATTCTTTACTTACTATAAAGAAAAACGAATAACTACTGCTTATTGCAAATTATTCCTTATTTTAAATCAGAGTAGATTTTCGTGATATAATTTCTAACTATAGAGCTTATACACAAAAAAATACCCAAATCCCTTTTTCCTTCCTTGAATCCTTTAGTTTTAGTCAGTTCATGAAAAATTTTATACTATTAATTTATTCTTATCCATAATGGATTTACCTGGACCTATACATGAGATTCTTGTGCTATTTGGTGGATTTGTTCTTCTACTAGGGGGTCTAGGAGTAGTATTACTTACCAACCCAATTTATTCTGCCTTTTCGCTGGGATTAGTTCTTGTTTGTATAGCCTTATTCTATTTTTTATTGAATTCCTTTTTTGTAGCTGTCGCACAACTTCTTATTTATGTAGGAGCCATAAATGTCTTGATCATATTCGCTGTAATGTTCGTAAATGGCTCAGAATGGTCTAAAGATAAGAATTATTGGACTATTGGAGATGGGTTCACTTCACTCGTTTGTATAACTATTCCTTTTTCACTAATGACTACTATCCCAGATACGTCATGGTATGGAATTCTTTGGACTACAAGATCAAACCAAATAGTAGAACAGGGTCTCATAAATAATGTTCAACAAATTGGGATTCATTTAGCAACCGATTTTTATCTTCCGTTTGAACTCATTTCCATAATTCTTCTAGTTTCTTTAATAGGTGCAATTACTATGGCTCGGCAATAAGAAATACTTAGAAAGAGTAAAAATTCTTAGAATTCCAAATAAAAAAAATAACTAAAGAATCACAATTTTGATTTAGTAAAACCCATCTACTGCCAACAAATACCTTCTTTTCTCTTTTGTTGTGTAATTGTTCTATTCTAATTAATGGAATCGGTTCAATTCTTGGCCTCATATTGAAATGAATCGAGATTGATAAGGAGTTAGTTAATGATGTTTGAGCATGTACTTTTTTTGAGTGTCTATTTATTTTCGATTGGTATCTATGGATTGATCACAAGCCGAAACATGGTTAGAGCTCTAATATGTCTTGAACTTATACTGAATTCAATTAATCTAAATCTCGTAACCTTTTCTGATCTTTTTGATAGTCGCCAATTAAAAGGAGACATTTTCGCAATTTTTGTTATAGCCCTTGCGGCTGCTGAAGCCGCTATTGGACTATCCATTCTTTCTTCCATCCATCGTAACAGGAAATCAATTCGTATCAATCAATCTAATTTTTTGAATAATTAGACTTTTGAATAATTTGAATAATTAGACATAGAATCCTAAAAACAAAGGCGCGCATATAATAATAATATCGAATATTAAGATGAATAGAAATCGAATACTTTTTTCTTTTTATTATTTGAGAATATCCTTTTTTTAAGTGGATTATTGCAGAGTATTCTTTTTTACTTATTGAATTTTTGTAATGCATTGATATTGCAATTTGAATATTGCAATAATTTATATTGAAAAGATGATAGCCTATTTTTTGGCTAATTCGAATTCGTATGTACAATTCGTATAATTATGATTGTTGAAGTCTAAAATTCAAGTCTCTTGACTCTTTTCACGCTTTCTCACAAACGGATTAAAAAATATTTTATTATTTTTTGTTGAAGTTTGGATAAACCACTGCTTCGTCTGGTGTCTACAATACATATGACTCATATAGTACTAATTTCATTTTTACCAGATCGAAAAATTTTATGTTGAAAAGGAAAATTTATAGATCCAATGTCACATTCCGTAAAAATTTATGATACATGTATAGGATGCACTCAATGTGTACGAGCTTGTCCAACAGATGTATTAGAAATGATACCCTGGGATGGATGTAAAGCCAAGCAAATTGCTTCCGCGCCGAGAACCGAAGATTGTGTGGGTTGTAAGAGATGCGAATCTGCCTGCCCAACAGATTTTTTAAGTGTCCGCGTTTATTTAGGGCCTGAAACAACGCGCAGCATGGCTCTATCTTATTGATACGTTACAAAAAACTCCATTCGAATCGTCTGATTCCTCTTTACCGAAGAAGCCTGTGCTTGAAATAATCGAGCACAGGCTTTTCTGGTCAAAACGTATCTTGTCTTTATCACCTTATCATGAGTTATTTTCCTTGGTTAACAATACTTGTTGTTTTGCCGATATTTGCAGGTTCATTAATTTTCTTTTTACCTCATAGGGGAAACAAAATCGTTAGGTGGTATACTATTTCTATTTGTTTATTAGAATTCCTTCTAATGACTTATGCATTCTGTTATCATTTCCAACTGGAGGATCCCTTAATCCAATTAAAGGAGGATTCTAAATGGATAGATGTCTTCGATTTCCACTGGAGACTGGGAATCGATGGACTTTCATTAGGATCTATTTTATTGACAGGATTTATCACTACTTTAGCTACTTTAGCAGCTTGGCCAGTTACCCGGAATTCGCGATTATTCTATTTCCTGATGCTAGCAATGTATAGTGGTCAAATAGGATTATTTTCTTCGCGAGACCTTTTACTTTTTTTTATAATGTGGGAGTTAGAATTAATTCCTGTTTACTTACTTTTATCCTTGTGGGGGGGAAAGAGGCGTCTGTATTCAGCTACAAAGTTTATTTTGTATACTGCAGGCGGTTCCATTTTTTTATTAATCGGAGTTCTGGGTATGGGCTTATATGGTTCCAACGAATCGGGATTAGATTTGGAAAGATTAATTAATCAATCATACCCTGCAACCTTGGAAATACTTTTATATTTTGGCTTTCTTATTGCTTATGCTGTCAAATTGCCGATTATACCCCTACATACGTGGTTACCAGATACCCATGGGGAAGCGCATTACAGTACATGTATGCTTTTAGCGGGAATCCTATTAAAGATGGGAGCATATGGATTGATTCGGATCAACATGGAATTGTTACCTCATGCTCATTATCTATTTTCGCCCTGGTTGGTAATAATAGGAGCGATGCAAATAATCTATGCAGCTTCAACTTCTCTTGGTCAACGAAATTTCAAAAAAAGAATAGCCTATTCCTCTGTATCTCACATGGGTTTCATAATTATAGGAATAGGTTCCATAACCAACATTGGACTCAATGGAGCTATTTTACAAATATTATCCCATGGATTTATTGGTGCTACACTTTTTTTCTTGGCAGGAACGGCTTGTGATAGAATGCGTCTTGTTTATCTTGAAGAACTGGGGGGAATATCTATCCCAATGCCGAAAATTTTTACCATGTTTAGTAGCTTTTCAATGGCTTCTCTTGCCTTACCCGGAATGAGCGGTTTTGTCGCAGAATTAGTAGTATTTTTTGGACTGATTACTAGTCCAAAATTTCTGTTAATGCCAAAAACGCTAATTACTTTTGTAATGGCAATTGGAATGATATTAACTCCTATATATTTATTATCTATGTTACGCCAGATGTTCTACGGATACAAGCTATTTAATGTTCCAAACGCAAATTTTGTGGATTCTGGACCACGAGAACTCTTTCTTTTAATCTGTATCTTTTTACCAGTAATAGGAATGGGTATTTATCCAGATTTTGTTCTCTCCCTATCCGTTGACAGGGTAGAGGCTCTCTTATCCAATTATTATCCTAAATAGGATTTTTTTTACTAGTCCGCTCTATATTCCATAGTGGAAAAACCCAATAATTCATAAAAAAGCAAAAAAGTATAATTAGATCTATCTCGAATTTTTGAGAACCCTTTGAGAAGGCGTTCAAGGGGTTCTCAAATAAAACAAAAAAGGAAAAACGTTCATTTCATGAAGGTTTTATTTTATGTAATCATTTAGGTGTTAATGTAAACGAACCATAACTATGTAAACCTATTCCTAATAGATTGATACCAAAATAGCAGATCCAAATTATAAGAAATCCTATCGAAGCTACAAGTGCAGAATTCGTACCCTTCCAATTTGGATTTGTTCTACTATGTAAATAAATTGCGAATATGGTCCAAGTAATAAATGCCCAAGTTTCCTTAGGATCCCAATTCCAATAGGATCCCCACGCCTCATTAGCCCATACTGCTCCACAAAGAATACCTATGGTTAAAAGGGTAAACCCTAGGCTAATGACACGATAACTCCAAGAATCCAAACGCTCAGTTAATTGATATTTGTAATAATTTGGAAATGAGGGAAAAGAGGTGCTTTTTAAAGCACTTCTTTTTGCATAGAAATATTCAATCTCACTAAAGAAAAATGTTTTCCTTAAAACATTTTTTTTCTTTTTAGAAAAAAAATGGAAATTATTTCGAAATCTAATGATTAGAAGAGCGGCGGATAATAAGGATCCGCACAAAAGAGTTGCATAGCTTAGTAACATCATACTGACATGCATCATTAACCACTGGGATTGTAGAGCAGGTACTAGTATTGTGGATTGATGCATTTCAGTTAAAAGACCTGACGTGGCAAAGCCTTGCGTTAAAATAGTACTTGGCGTAGTTATAGTGCTTAAATCATTTTTAGAGTTCTGTATCTTAGGAATCGTATGAAGAATATACAGAGCCCATGAAAGGAAGATCAATGACTCATATAAATTACTTAATGGAAAATGTCCCGAAGAAGCCCAACGAGAAACTAGGAATCCTGTTATAGAGAAAAAAGTGGCTATCATTCCTTTTTCGGACGAATCACGTAATCCCCCTAGTTCACGAACTAATAAGGTTATCAAATGAATCGTAATCACAATTGAAATGGTTGAGAAAGAGATATGAGTTAGTATATGTTCTAAAGTTGTAAATAGCATAAGGGGAAGGTCCCATTACAAAATTGTAAATTTCGAATTAAATTCATTTTCTAATCTATTGTATTCTTTTTCGAGAATGCCGCCACTCGGATTCGAACCGAGATGCTTGAGCACTGCTTCCTAAGAGCAGCGTGTCTACCAATTTCACCATGGCGGCTAACTTCAAATAATAGGTAACTTAAAAGAATAATAGTGATTTTCTCGCGAATCGTCGAGATTGGGAAAGTCCATAAAATATAGGAACATTAGAATCTTCATTAAAATATACTTCGTTTGGTAGTATCGTTGCGACTTTTTTTAACAATAAACTCTTGCTTTTTAACAATAAACTCTTGCTTTGCCCAATAGAAACAATGCTTGAAAGAGTTGGAACTGCTTTTTCTAAGTTGCAATATGGAACTAATTTTTTCTAATTCTCGTTTAATTTTTCAAAATTCTTTCAATGCAATGGACAAAATCCAAAAAGCCTTTTCTATTTATCCATTTTAATTTCATCATTAAATAGAAAAACCCTTTTGGATTTTCGCAAAATTTCTAGAATGAAAGCCTTTATGCTCTTATTAATAAGATTTACCAATCTTAAACCTATTTACTTGTGGATTTTGGATAAGATAGTGGAAGTTGTAAGTCCTATTGCAAGAATACTCTACTTTTCGTAATAGAATCCTCTTATTTTATTATGAGGATTCTATTACGAAAAGTTCATTGATAGGAAAATAATACTTAGCACACAGTATACCAAAAACTTTTATTCTATATATCAGAGGGGTTTGTTCTAAGAATATTGTACCGAGTAATTCGATACATAAAAGTACATTCATTAATTAATCTGAATTATTCATATTAAATAATTGGAATTCTTTTTTGATAGGTCAATTCAGATTATTATAAAACCTGATTATTTGTTTATTTGTTGCCCAGAAAAACCCTTTGGTTTTGGATGCTCGTTGCCGCTGGAAAATGATCTTGATTTTGCTAAAGAATAAGATTGTACTATGGAAAAATAAGTCTTTTTCTTCCAAAGATTTTTACGAATACGCTTTTTTGACATTGAAGTACGTTTTTTAGGAACTGCCATTCAAAAAGGAAATTACTTTTTTATAGTTGTATGTGAAAGACATTTATTGCCGCAAATTAATCCTTCTTTCTTTTTTTTCTTAGTATTTATACTTAGATACTGAAAGATAGTGAAATTATGAATTATTTTTTACTTCATTTTGTCTAATGCGGATAAGACAAGAATTTTTTAGTATATTTTTCGTATATATTTTAGACTTTGTTTTAATAATATAGAATATATAGAAAGGTTTTCTCTTTTCAATCAATTTATATATATTTATATGTCAAGTATACCCCATATATATATGAAGTATACCCCATATATAGATATATGGTACGGAGGTCTATCCCCCATCTTATATGGGGGGGATAAAAAGAAGGGAAAATTCAAATAGTTAATTAAGTTCAGAATGGTATTTCATAATGGAATTCCAATCAAAACAAAAAATACTGAGTCTCTTAAACAAGACATTCTAAAACTTAGGTAATTATAGTCATTAGGATTTCAGTTCTATATGAAGTAAGGTATATTCGATAATTTCCTATAAACAAGGGTTTTCATTGGAATTCAATCAATCAGTTAGGAAACAAGAGAGCTGTTTCATCTTCGTTTTAATAGAAAGAAATAGAAAAATGAATAGAAAGTAAAATGATTCAATCTTTTTTTGTATTTTAATAAATATCCTTATTTAGGTAATAACTAGGTAACGAAGTTTTTTTATTAATTTTTTGAATTTAACCAACTAAACCCATTCTTAATTTTTTAATATTTCAATGAGAGAAATTTTAAAAAATTAAGAATTCCAGTATTTTTTCTTATTCTTTTTATTTATTCCTTCAGAAAGAGATAAGAATTGGTTTGGTGAATCGGAAACAATTTTCTTTTATAGAAAAATTGAAGTAAAAATTTCAAGTAAAAATTGCAATTTATTTTCTTATGGAACATACATATCAATATGCATGGGTAATCCCTCTTCTCCCACTTCCAGTTATTATGTCAATGGGGTTTGGCCTTATTCTTATTCCGACAGCAACAAAAAATATTCGTCGCATATGGGCTTTTCCTAGTGTTTTACTCTTAAGTATAGCTATGGTATTCTCAATTCAACTGTCTATTCAACAAATAAAAGGAAGTTCTATCTATCAATATCTATGGTCTTGGACCGTCAATAATGATTTTTCCTTAGAATTTGGATACTTGATTGACCCGCTTACTTCTATTATGTTAATACTAATTACTACTGTAGGAATCCTGGTTCTTATTTATAGTGACGGTTATATGTCTCACGATGAAGGATATTTGAGATTTTTTGTTTATATAAGTTTTTTCAATACTTCCATGTTGGGATTGGTCACTAGTTCCAATTTGATACAAATTTATTTTTTTTGGGAACTTGTGGGAATGTGTTCCTATTTATTGATAGGCTTTTGGTTTACACGGCCTATCGCAGCGAGTGCTTGTCAAAAAGCTTTTGTAACTAATCGTGTAGGGGATTTTGGCCTGTTATTAGGAATTTTAGGTTTTTTTTGGATAACAGGTAGTTTAGAGTTTCGGGATTTGTTCAAAATAGCTAATAACTGGATTCCTAATAATGGGATTAATTCTGTACTTACTACTTTGTGTGCTTTTTTATTATTCCTTGGTGCAGTTGCGAAATCTGCACAATTCCCTCTTCACGTATGGTTGCCCGATGCTATGGAAGGACCCACTCCCATTTCGGCTCTTATACACGCAGCCACTATGGTTGCTGCGGGGATTTTTCTTCTAGCTCGACTTCTTCCTCTTTTCATATCTCTACCTTTGATAATGAATTTCATTTCTTTAGTAGGTACAATAACACTCTTCTTAGGGGCTACTTTAGCCCTTGCTCAGAGAGATATTAAAAGAAGCTTAGCCTATTCTACAATGTCTCAATTGGGTTATATGATGTTAGCTCTAGGTATAGGTTCTTATCAAGCTGCTTTATTCCATTTGATCACTCATGCTTATTCAAAAGCTTTATTGTTCTTGGGATCCGGATCCGTTATTCATTCAATGGAACCTCTTGTTGGATATTCACCAGATAAAAGTCAGAATATGGTTCTTATGGGCGGTTTAAGAAAATACATTCCAATTACAAGAACTACTTTTTTATGGGGTACACTTTCTCTTTGTGGTATTCCACCTCTTGCTTGCTTCTGGTCCAAGGATGAAATCCTTAGTAATAGTTGGTTGTATTCGCCGTTTTTTGGAATAATAGCTTCCTTTACCGCAGGATTAACTGCGTTTTATATGTTTCGGATATATTTACTTACGTTTGATGGGTATTTGCGTGTTCATTTTAAAAATTACAGTAGCACTAAAGAGGGTTCGTTGTATTCAATATCCTTATGGGGAAAAGGGATACCCAAAGGAGTGAATAGGGATTTCGTTTTATCAACAACGAAAAGTGGAGTTTCTTTTTTTTCACAAAATAAATCCAAAATTCATGGTAATACAAGAAATAGAATAGGATCCTTTAGTACTTCCTTTGGGGCTAAAAATACTTTTGCCTATCCGCATGAAACGGGAAATACTATGCTATTTCCTCTTCTTATATTACTGCTTTTTACTTTGTTCATTGGATTCATAGGAATCCCTTTTGATAATGGAGCAATGGATAATGGAATAGCGGAGTTAACCATATTATCAAAGTGGTTAACTCCCTCAATAAACTTTATCCAGGAACGTTCTAATTTTTCTATAAATTCATATGAATTTCTCACTAATGCAATTTCTTCTGTAAGTCTAGCTATCTTCGGTCTATTCATAGCATATATCTTCTATGGATCCGCTTATTCTTGTTTTCAAAATTTGGATTTAATAAATTCCTTTGTAAAAGGGAGTCCAAAAAGGGTCTTTTTTGATCAAGTAAAAAAAAAGATATACAGTTGGTCATATAATCGTGGTTATATAGATATTTTTTATACAAGGGTCTTTACCCTCGGTATAAGAGTATTAACTGAACTAACGGAGTTTTTCGATAAGGGTGTCGTTGATAGAATTACCAATGGAGTGGGTCTTGCTAGTTTTTGTATAGGAGAAGAAATTAAATATGTAGGGGGAGGACGAATCTCGTCTTATTTATTCTTTTTTTTATGTTATGTATCCGTGTTTTTATTCTTTTTTCTTTCTTAACTTACCGAATTTCCCGGTCTCCTGCCTAAAAAACTCTCTTATCCCCCTTCCTATCCCCCTTCTACCACCATCTCCTTCTACCATCTCTCTCTTTCTATCTCCCTCCTCTCCTAATAGTTCGGTTTTCCGCTATTTTTTCCATTCCTCTGTGTAAATACCCTAATATGGGTTCACAATCAATAACATCTTCACCATCGAGAGTAACGATCAGTCGAAGAACACCATGCATTGATGGGTGTTGAGGGCCCATATTGACTATCATGAGATCTTTTCTTGTAAGCGGTAGACTCATATCCTTTCTTCCTTAATTCATTATTCCATGAAAATGGATTATTCCATGAATTCCTCAAAACGAGGCTCATCAAAATGCAAAATCTAAGACTACTATAAGACTACTAATAAAATAAGAAAAAAAAAATTCGAACGATTAAATTACTGCTCTCGAATATTCAACTGACTGATTAATTTCTTATAACGTACTCTATTTTTCTTTGCCAAATAAGCCAGCAAACGTCGACGTTTTCCCAAAAGTCTTCGTAGACCTCTTTCCGATGAAAAATCTTTTTTGTGTAATTCCAAATGTGAAGCAAGTCTCCGTATCTTATTGGTGAAACTGAATACTTGAAATTCAACAGAACCCCTGTTTTCGTCTTTTTCTTCTTTAACCATAAATCCAAAAATTTTTCTACCTCCTTTCTTTTTCATGTATTTTTCTGATCAGGAAAAATAAAAAATTATGTCAGTTATTTTGAAGTTATTCTAATCTCGTACACACAAAAATTTGCAATTATTCATCTACTACTGGAATTTGAATTTATTTTATCGATGCAAATTGGATTTGGATAGAAGGGTACATTCTTTTATTTTAGATAGAAGAAATGTTTCTTCTATCTAAAATAAAAGAATTTTGCTGATTTATTTATTGCTATATCCAATTTATGGAATTGATACACCATTTAATTGATATCATTTAGCAAAATGAAACACAGCATATGCATCCATCTTTCGGCTCGAGAATTTCACGGGATAGAGATATGGTATAAGAAATAGGCTATTAAGTAACTCTAAATGAATTGTGGATACATCTGTATCCTTAACATACTGAAACGACTGCCATTATTCGTATCAAACCAATAGCGATTCATACAAGCTAAATCTTCTAATCAATGGTGGGCCAATAATGAA